CTTCCCGAACCAAACATGAATCTTTCGATTCATTTGGCTCTCACGCTCAATTATTTATTTTATGTTATGGGCATTCCCATATCTTTTTTTTTTAATGTAATGAGCCTACCCTCTCTTTTCTGTTTATATTCAAAAACATCGAAACTGATATAAGACCAGAATATTAGGAGGGCTCTTCCGACCAGACAAAAATCTATAATTGTCAGCAAAGTTCTTTCTTTATTTGTATTTGTTCTTTATTTGTATTTGTTCTTTATTTAATTTAAAATTTAAATTTACAATTTATTTCTATATTTTTTTTATTTCCTTTTTTTCTTCAAATCCAAAAATTTCTATTTTTTTTTACGTAGGTCGTCGATTCGGCATTGGAAAAAAGAGCAAGATGCCCATTTTTTTAATAAATGGTTCAAATCATTTTATCGATATGAGTGTTCTATATCAGATAAATTACCAACTATTCATTTTGAAACCATTTCGGTACGTTAGTACCGGTAGAAAGAGTACCATGTTTTGCCTGGACTTCAAACAGTTTAGCTTTAACCATGTTAATGGTCTCACATTATTGGTTGATAGAGAATCAAATTTACCAATAAGTCACGAAATGCTATGGTTCTTACATATGATTTCTTAATTTATTCAGAAATAATTCGTTGAGATCGTGCACTTTTTTTCCTATTTATCCTATAAAATGAATAAAATACCATAAATAAAGTGCAGTCGGATGGATCCAACCTATTCTTGAAATACACAACTCGCACACACCCCCTTTCCAAAAAAAATCAATACACCAAGCACTACACTTAGATTTATTGGATTTGTTGCTAAAATATCGGTATTAAACCCGAAACTCCCGGCGGATGGCCAGTGACCCAAGGAAAGGAAAGAATCGGTTCCATTTTTCATATGCTCTCCTCTTATAGATAGGACTAACAAAGAACAGAGTTCTTTTTGTATCACTTCGTCGTCCCTTTTTTGATCGATTTCTTTTTATTATATAAATTGGATTTCCATTTTTTTTTTTAATGGGAGTAGATTAAATCTAGTAATTTAATTTGATAATTTTTAAATTTCTTACTTGAAGTTTCCAATCCAATAAAATACTTATTAGGTTAAGTCTTGGGTCTCATGTCAATTGTGAAATATCTCGTTTGTTGAAACGATTCCTAAAAAAAGTCAAAAAAAGGTTTCCATTGTACTAAGCTAAGGACGCGAAGGAAGAAAACGAGCGGATCCAGTAATTACTCATCCTTAAAACAGTCCTTCCTTTCCTGGGGTATTGTCTCAACAAATAAATAATTGTAGGAGTAAAGCGTTGATATAATTAGAAGAAGCAAACAGCAATTCTGAGTTAATAAAATAAGAAAAAAGTATAGCGAATTAAAAAAATAAGAAAAAAAGTATAGTATGTAAGGTACTTTTTTACATTTCTAGGATTAAACAAAAGGATTCGCAAACAAAAGCGCTAACGCCACGACCAGTCCATAAATTGTTAAAGCTTCCATAAAAGCTAGACTAAGCAATAAAGTACCTCGTATTTTACCCTCTGCTTCTGGTTGTCTCGCAATACCTTCTACAGCTTGGCCTGCAGCAGTACCTTGACCAACTCCAGGTCCAATAGAAGCAAGCCCTACGGCCAATCCAGCAGCAATAACGGAAGCGGCAGAAATCAGTGGATTCATGGTAAGTTCCTCGCACCAAAAAAAAAGAAATGGTTAATGATACAATCAACCAATGAATTTTTACTAAATTTTTTTATCATTTTTTTTTCATTAAGATTTTATCATTAAGATCTATCTGATTAAGATCTATCGGGTCGAAATAACTAAAAACTCCGAATTGAAATGGTAATATTACTGAATTGTCAGAACTATTTCGATATCTCATTTTGAGTTTCTACCCATAATGGAGTTTTTGTAAATACATATGTATACGGTTCTAGTTATTGCATTTCTTTGTTTCGAAACATTCTTTCATTCAATTCTTCTTTCCTTTCTTTTTTCTTCTAGATACTATCCTTGAGTTCATCTCTTTTTTGCATTTCATTCAATCCACAATCACAGACGAAACGGAAAGACTTATATTGGAACTATATAAATGCAGTGAACCGCAATCAAATCAATCAATAATATATATATAGGATATATAATAATATATATATATATATATTAGGAATAGTCCTATATAACTAGTAAATATCTAATATCACATATACATTTGTTTCTTCCATAACGTAAACCACCCGCATTTTATATTTTATATTGAATCGGATTCTAGAATCATTCCTCGAAACAGACACAGGGGCTGGACTTATAGAGATTACATACATCTAGTGTGACCCCCCCAACCCATCTTTTTTTTTACAATTCCGCAATATCGTCTATCTTTTTTCCTACGACTCTAGGTCGTATATTCATACGTATTTGTATTTGTATCTATTATGTTCCCCAACCAAGTGGATTATCTTGAATCATGCATGAATTGGGATAAGCTTAAAAAAGACTATTTCGAAAACTAGTCAATGATGACCCTCCATGGATTCACCTATATAAGCCGCGGCTAACGTTGCAAAAATAAGAGCTTGAATACCACTTGTAAATAATCCAAGAAGCATAACAGGTATAGGAACTACTGAAGGGACTAAAGAAACAAGAACAACAACTACTAATTCATCAGCCAATATATTCCCGAAAAGTCGAAAACTAAGAGATAAAGGTTTTGTGAAATCTTCTAGGATGTTAATTGGTAAAAGTATTGGGGTTGGTTGAATGTATTTTCCGAAATAACCCAATCCTTTTTTGGTAAGACCGGCATAAAAATATGCCGCTGACGTGGGTAAAGCTAAAGCAACAGTAGTATTTATATCATTCGTAGGCGCAGCTAACTCCCCATGAGGTAATTGTATGATTTTCCAAGGTAAAAGAGCACCTGACCAGTTAGAAACAAAAATAAATAAGAACATAGTTCCAATAAAGGGAACCCAAGGACCATATTCTTCTCCAATCTGAGTTTTGCTCAAATCTCGAATAAATTCAAGGACATATTCGAAGAAATTCTGACCGTCGGTCGGAATGGTTTGTGGATTCCGAACAGCTATGATGACTGAACCTAATAAGATAGCAATTACGACCCAAGAAGTGATAAGTACTTGGGCATGGATTTGTAAACCTCCTATTTGCCAATAGAAATGTTGGCCTACTTCTACACCCGATATATCGTATAACCTTTTGAGTGTTTTAATGGAACATGGTATAACATTCATATTGTCCTCTGACAGAAATTGAACTTCAAAAAAAGGAATTATTTTGATTCAACCATCTATTTCTCAACTCACTAACTTGAATCATTAATCGTATATTTTATTTACGATACCAAGAAATTACATAACATCATAACATAATATCAATATCCCCAGTACTTTTTTTATCTCTTTTAAAAAATTCAAAAAAAAAATAGTACCGATCCAATAAATCTATGGAGTTGCCAAATAATTAACTAATCTTATTATTCTTAATGATAATCAACGATTTCTTATATAGCTAGAACGACCCTCACAAATTGCAGATACTAATTTGTTAAGAATCAATCGGATTGAAGCTATAGCGTCATCATTTGCTGGAATCGAAATATCTGCGAGATCTGGGTCACAATTTGTATCGATTAAACAAATTGTCGGAATCCCCAAAATGACACATTCTCGAAGAGCCGTATATTCTTCTTGCTGATCAACGATGATCACAATATCAGGCAACCCCGTCATATATTTGATCCCACCGAGATATGTTTGCAAGGTAGATAATTTTCTCTTCAACATTGCTGCATCTCTTTTGGAGAGACAGTTGAGTTTCCCCATCTTTTGTTCTGCTCTTAAGTCCCTGAACTTGTGAAGTCTCGTTTCCGTAGTGGACCAATTCGTTAACATACCACCAAGCCATTTTTTATTAACATAATGACACCGAGCCCTTATTGCAGCTGATGCTACTGAATCCACTGCTTTATTTTTTGTACCAACGATTAAGAAGTTTTTTCCCCTACTTGCTGCATCAAAAACTAAATCACAGGTTTCTGATAAAAAACGAGCAGTTCTAGTGAGATTTGTAATATGAATACCTTTACGCTTTGCAGAGATGTAAGGGGCCATTCTAGGATTCCATTTCTTAGTACCATGACCAAAATGAACTCCTGCTTCCATCATCTCTTCCAAATTGATGTTCCAATATCTTCTTGTCATTTTTCCCCAGACTTCCTTTTTTTTTAACAAAGAGACGAGGTAACCTGAAATAAATAATTGTTCCGATGGAACCTTCTACGGGGGATTGACCGTTGATACACGACCCAAACCATTAATTTCTTTTAATTACTTATTTGATTTTTTACCAAATCAATAATCGGACCAGATAATTGAAAGATAGTTAAAGTGAAAGAAAAGAATCTGCTCTTAGGAATCATTAAATCGCGTAAATGATTGTTCTGATGTCTCATGGAAATTTGTCTCATGGAAATTGTTTTGGACGTAAGAACAAAATAATTCTCTATGGTGTAACAAAATATCTCTTATTTCCAAATGAATGTTCTTGTCTTGCCTTGAAGGGTGTACTAATTTTTGGAATCCGGTACCAACAGGTATAATCCCCCCCAGAACAACGTTCTCTTTCAGGCCTTTCAACCAATCAATACGACCTCGTAGAGCAGCTTTTGCTAAAACTCGAGCGGTTTCTTGAAAACTTGCTTCGGATATGAAACTTTGAGTATTTAGAGATGCCCTCGTTATTCCCAATAAGATTGCCCGATAACAGATCGCTTCGTCCAAAGCACGCCCTGCTCGTTCCGCTCGCAAAAAGCCGATTAATTCTCCAGGTAAAAAAACATTAGACATTCCATCTTCTGAAACCAACACTTTTGATGTTACTTGACGTACAATAATTTCTATATGTCTATTATGGATCTGTACCCCCTGGGATCGATAAACCTTTTGGATCTTATTAACCAAAGAGATACGACTTTGGGCTATGGTTAGCTCAGCTCCAATCAAGAATCCCCAGGGGATTCCAAGAATTCTTTGTATACGTTCGTTCCAACCTTCAACTCTCCTTTCTAGGTTCATCGATATTGAATCAATCGAACGCACTTCTAAGATTTGTTCCACTTTTGGAAGACCTTGCGTTATGTCACCAGATCTCGATTTTTCATATATAAATGTAACTAATGTATCTCCTTCGTAAAGTATTTCTCCATAATGGCTATGAACAGTTGCTCCTGGAGTGGCCAAATAGGGTTTAGCTGATCTTATAACTAAGGAGTCAACATGAACAATTAAAATTTGACCAGATTTTTTTACGTGTGATTCGTATTTGAATAGACATACATTTTCACAAATAAATTGTCCAAGGCTAATTATTGTAGATGTCTCTTCACAATAATCGTGATGGAGAAAGCACCAATTCAAATGGAATGGATTCAAAATTATGTTACCGCATGGATCGGGATTATAAATCCTCCTATTTTCATCTATTAAACAGTATTTAAGTACTTGGAAAGTCTGTTTAAAATTGTCAAGTAACAAATATTTCTTTAACAAGATATGATTATGAGTTATTAAATAGTAAGATGAAAAAAAATTCGCTATTTTAGGGACAATAGTCCCTAAAGGACCCAGCAAATCCCTAATTTGGATTATGGGATCTGATTCTTTTGTCACATTGTTATATTTCGAACCATTGAATGGACCAATTCGAGAACAATTGGATGATGACAAAATTATCAAAGATTGGCATTCATTATTTCGATTCAACAACGTACCAATACCAATAGTTCCTTGATGTTGGGTAAGTGATTGAATCTTCGCCTTGGAATAAAAAGGATTGATATTGGTGCGATCTAATCCATTATCGGAAATCAATACGGAACTTGCCCTATCATACCTTTTTCCGGTATACGAAATAGTGGAATTGACTAACTCAATTCTTATGAAATCGCGAATCAGATCATTTGTCCTTACCTCAACAAAGGAAGCATGAACCTCTTCTATAGAACCATTTTTTTCTTGGTCCCAATTCAATACTAAGCAAGTCCGAACTAATTGAATACTTGTGTGATAAATTCCTCGAATTGACTTGCCATTTCCATAAAGGATATAATTGACAACTCTAAGTTGGACATTATCCTTTTCCTGCAAGAGATCCCGAGGGAAAAGTGTTGCTAAATTTATCCCATCAGCTATTTCATATGTGACTACGGACCGAACCGAAACAAAATACTTTTTCTTGGTGGGTGTGATCCGTTGGACATAGATCCAATTTTTCAATTTTTTTGATTTCTTAGAATTTTTTTTTTCCGTCTCTGGTGGTATCAAAATGCCGCAGTGCCTGGATATCTTATCTGTTTCTCCAGGAAAATGAATATCTCCAGAAAAGATTTTCAGTTCAATACTTTTTTTTTTTCTCTCCACTCGGACTAATCCGCCTACCCGGCTTCTTGTATTTAAAGCGAGTTGTGTATCTACTCCAATGATACTATTGTTCCGGACCATTATGAACGAAGATCCGGGTAAGATATGCACTTCTTCGAGAATGAAAAAAAACCGATCTACTTTCTGGTATTTCGGACTAAATTCTTTTGCTCTTCGATACTCAATCAAATCCTCTTTTTTTATGATTGAATCTACCTCTATGGTCCCATATTTAGTAATTCCTGAACTATTTCTTCTGTATCGTGGATCATCAAAATAAGCAAGAATACTATTTCTACGTAAAATACCATTTATGGGTATTTCAATCGAAATACCAAAACAGGGCATTAGTTCTTTATCTCGTTCTTGATCATATTGTAATGGGATAATGAATCTATTTCTTCGTTTTTTCGCCAAGAAATCGGAATTTTCTTGGAGAATAGAAGGATATATGAAATTCCAATGACCATTGGATATGATTCGATCAGGTCTTGAATAGTCAAGAATTTCCCTATCTTTTTTACCAGAAGTATCCAACAATTTATGTCTTACTCGATGATTAGTCATTGAGGGGTCAAAGATATATCTTTCTTCGAAAGAAAAAGAATGAACATTCATTTGATCTTGATCTTTGTGGAGCGAAAAAGACACTATACTGGATCTGCACGGACCTCCTGCTAATATCCATAAATGACTTGTTTTTGGTAATAGATGAACATTACCATGTGCATATTCAGATGCATGGTGGACATCGGTACTCCAGTGCATTTCTCCCTCTGATTCAGAATAAATATGTTTTCGTACCTTCTCTTTAAAACGAAAAGTAGACGTTCCGGCACGAATCTCAGCAATCACTTGTTCTGATTCTACATATTGATCATTTTGAACTAAAATCAAACTTTTTGGTGGAATATTCACATTATGGATAATATCCCGAGTCTCAATAGTTACATACAAGTCTATAGAACATAGAAAAGCAGGATGCCCATGACGGGTACGTGTGGGATAAACCAAATCCTCATCGAATTTTATTTTTCCATTAGAAGGAGCTCGTA